CGGGACGTTCCGTTATTGTCGTGGGCCCTTCGCTTTCATTACATCGATGTGGATTACCTCGAGAAATAGCAATAGAGCTTTTCCAGACATTTGTAATTCGTGGTCTAATCAGACAACATGTTGCTTCTAACATAGGGATTGCTAAAAGTAAAATTCGGGAAAAAGAACCAATTGTATGGGAAATACTTCAAGAAGTTATGCAGGGGCATCCTGTATTGCTGAATAGAGCGCCTACTCTGCATAGATTAGGTATACAGGCGTTCCAACCCATTTTAGTAGAGGGACGCGCTATTTGTTTACATCCATTAGTTCGTAAGGGATTCAATGCAGACTTTGATGGGGATCAAATGGCTGTTCATGTACCTTTATCTTTGGAAGCTCAAGCAGAGGCTCGTTTACTTATGTTTTCTCATATGAATCTCTTGTCTCCAGCTATTGGAGAGCCCATTTCCGTACCAACTCAAGATATGCTTATTGGACTCTATGTATTAACGATCGGGAATCGTCGAGGTATTTGTTCAAATCGGTATAATCCATGTAATCGAAGAAACTTTCAAAATAAAACAGTTGACGATAAGTATACTAAAGAGAAAGAACCTTATTTTTGTAGTTCTTATGATGCGCTTGGAGCTTATCGGCAGAAACGAATCAATTTAGATAGCCCTTTGTGGCTCCGGTGGCGACTCGATCAGCGCGCCATTGCCTCAATAGAAGTTCCCATCGAAGTTCAATATGAATCTTTGGGTACCTATCATGAGATTTATGAGCACTATCTAATAGTAAGAAATGTAAAAAAAGAAATCCTTTGTATATACATTCGAACCACTCTTGGTCATATTTCTTTTTATCGAGAAATAGAGGAAGCCATACAGGGATTTTGTCGGGCCTACTCATACGCTACCTAAACTAAGTAATTATGTGATACCGTGGGAATTCGGTTCTCTACGGTTCAATCGGTATCATAATTTACGAATTTCTACGTGAATCAAGATCGAGGAAAGGAAGTCTTCAAATCACTGACTCAAACCCATTGTCGAATACTACTCAGTGGAATATGGAGGTACTTATGGCAGAACGGGCCGATCTGGTCTTTCACAATAAAGTGATAGATTCAACTGCCATGAAACGACTTATTAGCAGATTAATAGATCATTTCGGAATGGCATATACATCGCACATCCTGGATCAAGTAAAGACTCTGGGTTTCCAGCAAGCCACTGCTACATCCATTTCATTAGGAATTGATGATCTTCTAACAATACCCTCTAAGGGATGGATAGTCCAAGATGTTGAACAACAAAGTTTGCTTTTAGAAAAGCACCATCATTATGGGAATGTACACGCGGTAGAGAAATTGCGTCAATCCATTGAGATATGGTATGTTACAAGTGAATATTTGAGACAAGAAATGCATCCTAATTTTAGGATGACTGATCCTTCTAATCCAGTCCATATAATGTCCTTTTCGGGGGCTAGAGGAAATGCATCTCAGGTACATCAATTGGTAGGTATGAGAGGATTAATGTCGGACCCCCAAGGACAAATGATTGATTTACCCATTCAAAGCAATTTACGCGAAGGACTTTCTTTAACGGAATATATCATTTCCTGCTACGGAGCCCGCAAAGGAGTTGTGGATACTGCTGTACGAACATCAGATGCTGGATACCTCACGCGTCGACTTGTTGAAGTAGTTCAACACATTGTTGTGCGTAGAACGGATTGTGGAACTATCCGAGGTATTTCCGTGAGTTCTCGAAATGGGATGACGGAACGCATTTTGATCCAAACACTAATTGGTCGTGTATTAGCAGACGATATATATATGGGTCGACGATGCATTGCTGCTCGAAATCAAGATCTTGGGATTGAACTTGTCAATCGATTCATAACCTTTCGAGCACAATCAATATATATTCGAACCCCCTTTATTTGCAGGAGCACGTCTTGGATCTGTCGATTATGTTATGGTCGGAGTCCCGCTCATGGCGATCTGGTCGAATTGGGAGAAGCAGTAGGTATTATTGCGGGTCAATCAATTGGGGAACCAGGGACTCAACTAACATTAAGAACTTTTCATACCGGTGGGGTATTCACAGGCGGTACTGCAGAACATGTACGAGCACCCTTTAATGGAAAAATAAAATTCAATGAGGATTTGGTTCATCCCACACGTACACGTCATGGACATCCTGCTTTTCTATGTTATATAGACCTGTATGTAACTATTGAGAGTCGGGATATTCTACATAATGTCAATATTCCACCAAAAAGTTTTCTTTTTGTTCAAAATGATCAATATGTAGAATCAGAACAAGCGATTGCCGAGATTCGTGCTGGAAAATCCACTTTCCAGTTTAAAGAAAGGGTTCGAAAACATATTTATTCTGATTCAGAGGGAGAAATGCACTGGAGTACCGATGTGTACCATGCGCCTGAATATATATACGGTAATGTTCATCTCTTACCAAAAACAAGCCATTTATGGATATTATCAGGAGGTCCGTGCGGATCCAGTATAGTCCCTTTTTCGCTCCACAAGGATCAAGATCAAATGCATGTTCATTCTCTTTCTGTCGAACGGAGATCTAGTTCTGACCTCTCAGTGACTAATGATCGAGTGAGATACAAATTGTTTAGTTCGGATCCTTCCAGTAAAAAAGGGGGGGGGATTCCTGATTATTCAGGACCTGATCGAATCCTATCTAATGGCCATTGGAATTTCCTATACCTCCCCCCTCTCCACGAGAACTCTAATTTATTGGCGAAAAGGCGAAGAAATAGATTCATCATACCATTCCAATATGATCAACAACGAGAGAAAGAACCAATGCCCCATTCTGGTATCTCGATTGAAATACCTATAAATGGTATTTTACGAAGAAATAGTATTCTTGCTTATTTCGACGATCCACGATACAGAAGAAGCAGTTCTGGAATGACTAAATATGGGACTGTAGAAGTGGAAGCAACCGTCAAAAAAGAGGATTTGATTGAATATCGAGAAGCAAAAGAATTTAGGCCGAAATACCAAACGAAAGTAGATCGATTTTTTTTCATTTCCGAGGAAGTGCATATCTTTCCCGGATCTTCGCCCATAATGGTACGGAACAATAGTATCATTGGAGTAGATACACGAATCGCTTTAAATACAAGAAGCCGAGTGGGTGGATTGGTCCGAGTGGAGAGAAAAAAAAAAAAGATTGAACTGAAAATCTTTTCTGGAGATATCCATTTTCCTGGAGAGACAGATAAGATATCCCGGCACAGCGGCATCTTGATATCACCAGGAACGGGAAAAAAAAATTCTAAGAAATCAAACCAATTGAAAAATTGGATCTATGTCCAGCGGATCACACCTACCAAGAAAAAGTATTTTGTTTTGGTTCGACCCGCAGTAATATATGAAATAGCTGATGGGATCAATTTATCAACGCTTTTCCCCCAGGATCTGTTGCAGGAAAGGGATAATGTGCAACTACAAGTTGTTAATTATCTCCTTTATAAAAATGGAAAACCAATTCAAGGAATTTATCACACAACTATTCAATTAGTTCGGACTTGTTTAGTATTGAATTGGGAACAAGACCGAAATGGTTCTATAGAAGAGGTTCATGCTTCCTTTGTTGAAGTAAGGGCAAATGATCTGATTCGAGATTTTATCAAAATTGATTTGGCGAAGCCCCCTATTTCGTATATCGGAAAAAGGAATGATACGGCAGGTTCAGGGTTGATCCCCGATAATGGATCAGATCGCACCAATATCAATCCTTTGTCTTCCAAGGCGAGGATTCAATCACTTACCCAACATCAAGGAACTATTCGTACGTTTCTGAATAGAAATAAGGAATGCCAATCTTTTCGAATTTTGTCATCATCTGATTGTTCTCGAATTTGTCCAGTCAAAGGTTCAAAATGTCACAAGGTGACAAAAGAACTAATTCCAATTAAAGGGAATCCTATGATTCCCATTAGGAATTCGTTAGGTCTCTTAGGGACTGTACCTAAAATCGAGAATTTTTATTCATCTTATTGTTTAAGAACTCATAATCCAATTTTGTTAAATAAATATTTGCTACTTGACAATTTAAAACGGATTTTCCAAGTGCTTAAATACTATTTAATGGATGAAAATGGGAGAATTTATAATCTCGATCCGCGCAGTAACATCATTTTGAATCTATTCGATTTGAATTGGTGCTTCCTACGTCACGAGTATTGTGAGGAGACATTTACAATAATTAGCCTTGGGCAGTTTCTTTCTGAAAATGTATATATATCCAAATACGGACCACACATAAAATCTGGCCAAGTTCTAATTGTTCATGTTGACTACTTAGTAATAAGATCTGCTAAGCCTCATTTGGTCGCTCGAGGAGCAACCGTCCATGGCCATTATGGAAAAATCCTTTACGAGGGAGATACATTAGTTACATTTCTATATGAAAAATCGAGATCGGGTGATATAACGCAAGGTCTTCCAAAAGTAGAACAAGTGTTAGAAGTGCGTTCGATTGAGTCAATATCGATGAACTTAGAAAATAGGATTGAAGGTTGGAATGAGCATATAAGAAGAATTCTTGGAATTCCGTGGGGATTCGTGATTGGCACTGAGCTAACCATAGCGCAAAGTCGTATCTCTTTGGTTAATAAGATCCAAAAGGTTTATCGATCCCAGGGGGTGCAGATCCAAAATAGGCATATAGAGATTATTGTACGTCAAATAACATCCAAAGTGTTGGTTTCAGAAGATGGAATGTCTAATGTTTTTTCACCTGGCGAGCTAATCGGATTCTTGCGGGCGGAACGAACAGTGCGTGCTTTGGAAGAAGCGATCTGTTACCGAGCCATCTTATTGGGAATAACGAAGGCATCTCTGAATACCCAAAGTTTCATATCTGAAGCGAGTTTTCAAGAAACCGCTCGGGTTTTAGCAAAAGCCGCTCTACGAGGCCGCATTGATTGGTTGAAAGGCCTGAAAGAGAACGTTGTTCTGGGGGGGATGATACCTGTTGGTACCGGATTCAAAGGATTAGTGCACCGTTCAAGGCAACACAACAACATTCCTTTGGAAATAAAAAAGAAGCATCTATTCGAGGGGGAAATCAGAGATATTTTGTTCCACTACAGAGAATTATTGGGTTCTTGCATCCCAAAGAATTTTCATGATACATCAGAACAATCATTTACGGGATTTAATAATTACTAAGAGCAGATTCATTCTTTTCTTTTCCATTTTTTAATAACTATCTGGTCTTGGTCCGGTCATTTGATTTGGTAATAAGGATAATAATGAATAGAAAGGAATTAATGACTTGGGCCGTATATCAACGGCCCATCTCCGGTAGAAGGTTCCATCGGAACAATTATTTATTTCATGGTACCTCGTTTTTTTTTTGAAAAAAAAAAAAGGAAAGGTGTGGGGAGAAATGACAAAAAGATATTGGAAGATCGATTTGGAAGAGATGATTAAGGCAGGAGTCCATTTGGGTCATGGTACTAGGAAATGGAATCCCAGAATGACACCTTACATCTCTGCAAAGCGTAAAGGTATTCATATTACAAATCTTACTAGAACTGCTCGTTTTTTATCGGAAGCCTGCAATTTAGTTTTTGATGCAGCAAGTAGGGGAAAACGCTTCTTAATAGTTGGTACAGAAAAGGAAGTAGCTAGTTCAGTAGCATCAGCTGCAATAAGGGCTCGGTGTCATTATGTTAATAAAAAATGGATCGGTGGTATGTTAACGAATTGGTCTACTACGGAAAGGAGACTTTATAAGTTCAGGGACTTGAGAGCGGAACAAAAGACGGGGAAACTCAACCGTCTCCCGAAAAAAGATGCAGCAATATTGAAGAGACAATTATCTCACTTGCAAAGATATCTGGGTGGGATCAAATATATGACAAGGTTACCCGATATTGTCATCATCGTTGATCAGCAAAAAGAATATACGGCTCTTCGAGAATGTCTCATTTTAGGAATTCCAACGATTTGTTTAATCGATACAAATTGTGACCCAGATCTCGCAGATCTTTCGATTCCAGCCAACGATGACGCTAGAGCCTCAGTCCGATTGATTCTTAACAAATTAGTATCCGCAATTTGTAAGGGTCGTTCTGGCTCTATAAGAAATCGTTGATTAATAATAATCAGATAAGTCAATGCTTTTGAAACTCCATAAATTGATTGAATCGGTTACTATTCCTGAATCTCAAAAAAGAGACCAAAAGCACTGAGGATATTATCTAATTACTTAGTAAAATATACCATTAAAGTAGGCGAGCCGAGAAAGAGATGGTTGAATCAAAATAATTACTTTTTATGTTCTATTTTTGTCAGAGAGCAATATGAATCTTCTACCATGTTCCATCAACACACTAAACGAAGGGTTATACGATCTATCCGGTGTGGAAGTAGGCCAGCATTTCTATTGGCAACTAGGGGGTTTCCAAGTCCATGCCCAAGTACTTATCACTTCTTGGGTCGTAATTGCTATCTTACTAGGTTCAGTCAGTATAGCTGTTCGGAATCCACAAACCATTCCAACAGACAGTCAAAATTTCTTCGAATATGTCCTTGAATTCATTCGAGACTTGAGCAAAACCCAGATTGGAGAAGAATATGGTCCTTGGGTTCCCTTTATTGGAACAATGTTCCTATTTATTTTTGTTTCTAACTGGTCAGGTGCTCTTTTACCTCGGAAAATTATACAGTTACCTCATGGGGAGTTAGCTGCGCCGACGAATGATATAAATACTACTGTTGCTTTAGCTTTACCCACGTCAGTGGCATATTTCTATGCGGGTCTTACCAAAAAAGGATTGAGTTATTTCGGTAAATACATTCAACCAACTCCAATACTTTTACCAATTAACATCCTAGAAGATTTCACAAAACCCTTATCACTTAGTTTTCGACTTTTCGGGAATATATTGGCTGATGAATTAGTAGTTGTTGTTCTTGTTTCTTTAGTACCTTCAGTAGTTCCTATACCTGTTATGTTCCTTGGATTATTCACAAGTGGGATTCAAGCTCTTATTTTTGCAACTTTAGCCGCGGCTTATATAGGCGAATCCATGGAAGGTCATCATTGACTAGTTTATCCCAACCCGTCGGTGGAATTTACTTGGGAACATAATATATAAAAATAGGTTATATATGGTCTAGAGTAAGAGCAAACAAAAAAGGCGTACGCTATTAGGGAATTGTCAAAATCTAAAAAGGGGGAAGGAAAGAGGTCTAATCTAAAAGATCTTTTTCCTAGGATTCCTGCTTGGTCCATTTATTCATACCTCTCCAATCAATATTCTATTTATATTTGTTCAGTCAATGACGATTCTTAATTGGAATAATAAAAGAATTCTTATGTTTATCTGTTTCCGACGTACGACTAAACAAACAAAAAAAGAAAAACTGATAGAATCATTTCCATTTCATTTGATTTCATTCAATTCAACAATTGATCCAATTGTCATTCAATTGGATCAATCCAATCTTGATATGGATACGTAATGATTCTGGGGCTGATGAATCCGTCCGTTTCTATCCATGCGGATAATGATAAGGAGAAGAGTTTACAAACAAATAAGATTCATCAAAAAGTCGGTTAGGGAGAGATATATGTAATGGCTATAAGCCAATCCTGTGTATGTTTCGAAGAATCATTTTAGAATCCGATTCAATATAAGATCGGATGGTTTACTTTATGGACGAAACGTATGTATATGTAATATTAGATATTCACTAGTTCGATATATATGGACTATCCATATATTACATCCCACTGAATTTCGATAGATTTCCATCTAAGTCCTTCCGTTTCATCTGTGACTGTGGATTGAATGAATAAACAGATGAAGTCAAGCATATAGAAGATAAATAGCGAACAATTGAAAGAATGGTTCGGAACAAGGAAACGGAAGAACTAGAACCGTATGGGTTTCCAAAAATTCCACGGATAGGAACTAAAAACGAGATATCGAAGTAGTTCTAATGATTCAGAATATTATTACTTCAATTCGGAATTCTTAGTTACTTTGACCGTATGGATCTTAGTAATGGAATTATTAACTAATAATTCATTGGTTGATTGTATCATTAACCATTTCTTTATTTTTTTTTTTGTGCGAGGAACTTACCATGAATCCACTGATTTCTGCCGCTTCCGTTATTGCTGCTGGATTGGCCGTAGGGCTTGCTTCTATTGGACCTGGAGTTGGTCAAGGCACTGCCGCGGGCCAAGCTGTAGAAGGTATCGCAAGACAACCGGAAGCAGAGGGTAAAATACGAGGTACCTTATTGCTTAGTCTGGCTTTTATGGAAGCTTTAACAATTTACGGACTGGTCGTGGCATTAGCGCTTTTATTTGCGAATCCTTTTGTTTAATCTATTTAAAAAATAGAAAACGTGATAAATACGTGCTTCCTTTCTTATTTTATTGCCGTCGACTTGCCACTTGCTTCTTCGAATTCTATCACGACTTCACTCCTACAATTAATTCTTCGTTGAGACAATCCTCCGGGGAAGGGCTTATTTAAAGATGAGGAAGAGGAATTAGTAGATCCACTCGCTTTCTTACCTCCCGTCCTTAATTTAAGGAAACCCAGTTTCTTTTGACTTTAAACTGGAACCTAATAAGTATTTTATTGGGAACTTCAATTGAAAATAAAGAAATCCATTTTGAAATTTGAAAAGAAGCTAAAATGAAATTTCTAATATATTTAGAAAAAAAAAAAAGATAAGTTAAAAACAAGGGGACGGAGTGATACAAAAAAAACTCTGTTCGATTTTGTTAGTTCTATCTATAAGAGGAGAACATATGAAAAATGTAACCGATTCTTTCGTTTCCTTGGGTTACTGGCCATCCGCCGGGAGTTTCGGGTTGAATACCGATATTTTAGCAACAAATCTAATAAATCTAAGTGTAGTAGTCGGTGTATTGATCTTTTTTGGAAAGGGAGTGTGTGCGAGTTGTGTATTTCAAAAATAGGCTGGATCCAACCGGCTGCACTTTCTTTGTTTGTATATATATACATAATGTGATTTTATCAATAATAAAATAGGAAAGAAAGGTGCACGATCTCGACGAATTACTTCTGAATAAATTAATAAATCATATGTAAGAACCATAGCATTTCGTAATTCATCGGTAAATCAACCTTGATTCTCTCTCAACCAATAATATGGGACCATTAACATGGTTAAAGCTAAACCGCCTGAAGTCCAGGCGCAAGATGGTACTCTTTCTACCACACGTTAGTAAATAGATGGTTTCAAAATAAATAGTTGGCAATTTATCCGATATAGAACGCTCATATCGATAAAATGATTTGAACCATTTACTGGAAAAGAAAGGCGTCTCACCCTTTTTCTATTCAATACTGAATCGACGACCTATGTATAATAAGAAGAATTTTTTGGATTTGAAAAAAAAAAAAGAAACAACTTTGCTGACAATGACAGATTTTTGTCTGGTCGGAAGAGTCCTCTGAATATTCTGGTCTTGTATCAATTTCGATATCTTGCAATACGAACAGAAAAGAGAAGGTAGGCTCATTCCATAAAAAAAAGGGAATGCCCCATAACATAAGTAACTGAGCGTGAGAGCCAAATGAATCGAAAGATTCATGTTTGGTTCGGGAAGAGATCATGGAAGTAAAGTTGTGAAATAAATGGGAAGATAATCTACTTTCATTAACTGATTTATTAGATAATCGAAAACAGAGGATCTTGAGTACTATTCAAAATTCAGAAGAACTACGTGGAGGAGCTATTGAGCAGCTCGAAAAAGCCCGGGCTCGCTTACGGAAAGCGGAAATGGAAGCAGATGAGTATCGAGTGAATGGATACTCTGAGATAGAACGAGAAAAACAGAATTTGATTAATGCTACTTCTGAGAATTTGGAACAATTAGAAAATTACAAAAATGAAACTATTCATTTTGAACAACAAAGAGCAATTAATCAGGTCCGACAGCGAGTTTTCCAACAAGCCTTACAA